ATAATAGATCTTAGACGTACATCAAAATGAAATAGCACTCGAATTTTCTATTTTTTCTCTACACCCATTTGTATGCATTTCGATCAATCCAAAAGAATTGCAAGCCCAACTGCTTTAATTCCTTATTTTTTAGATCTCTTATTATGCTTATGGATATGGATCCGGGAGCCCTTCGAAAGAATTAATGTAGGAATAAACGTACGAGCATATACTAATATATACCATATAAATACCATATCATATATTATCTAAATATAAGAATATTAGATAGTATCTAATAAGAAATAGAATAAGAAAAGAAAAATATTTAATAGAAGATTAAATAGAAATATAATACTACTAATAAATCTAATATATCTAAGAAATAATAGATAGATAAACTAAAGCAAGTCAAGTTTTTTTTTTAAGCTGTATCAAAATGATCACAATTGATACAAGTAGATTTTTCAGTAAAGTACTAAATTAGTAATATTCCTAGCTCTAAAGCCCACTCCTTCCCCATACTACAAGTGAAAGAGAAAATGTAAACACTACCATTAAAGCAGCCCAAGCGAGACTTACTATATCCATGTGAATGATGTCTCCTATTTAAGGAATTATTCTATTATTGATTCATAATCATAGTGGAATCAATGGTGCAGAGTCAAAATAGGATTCTTACTTACAGCTCTTTATGAAACAATTTCATGAATCCACTCATAAAAATTTCCTAGAATTCTTATTCAATAGAATTCCATTGAAATAGAAAGAATTGGAAAAAAAAAAGAAGAGCCATTCAACCATTCTGATTAAATTTATGAGCAGCACTCAGAGCCTTTAGTGAGTCTGGATACAAAGTATCTTCATTTCTTTCCACAATTATGAAATGAATTTACCATTAGCCTATCCAATCTAATTTGATCGCAGACAGAGTTAGTAGACACTACCTCAATATTAAGAAAGTTCTAGTGTAAAATAATTAGGGAGTCTTTATAGTCTTTTTTAGAATCCTTTCTTAAATTCTTAAATCTTAAGAGCCAAAATGGAGTGTCTCTTAGGAACCTTTGGATACCAAGATTTCCGACTTCTTACTTTCATAGTTCTGATGCCCAGAATGAATTCTCACTATTTCTTTTCTTTGATTCAATTCAGAATAGCCCAAACCAATCATTAATAAGATTGGGTTGCTTCAGATTTATTGGTACCTGTTTGAGCCACACTCAGAACCCAGATTTTGAGAAAAAGATGACAGTCTTTTTTTTATAGGCCCTTACGGGTTCTCAAAATCAAGTATCGACAGACCTAGCCCTTGCCTATGGGCAAGGATTCGTCAAGTTCGATCAACAGGATTACTAAATTCCAAGTATTTTTTTGTTGATCAGGCGACACCCAGATTCGAACTGGGGATAAAGGATTTGCAGTCCCCCGCCTTACCACTTGGCCATGCCGCCAAATTCCATCCAAAATGGATAAAGAAATTATGTATAGATGTATAGATATTCTTATACTTATATTCTATTTATATCTATTTATAGAATTTCTATAATTCTATTTCTATTCCTCTCCTCATTTTTTTTTTGATTTGAATTTTTTACTTTCTTAATTTCTTTTTGGATCTTGAATCCCATTGGACTTATCCTTTTCCAAAAAAGAATTCCTCTTTTTTATTGGATCCTGTTTCTATTCTTTTCTTCGATTGATTTTATCTCAAAAAACGCGTCGCTTAAAAACTTACCTTCTCTTTTCACTTTTCTATAGATTCGATAGATCTATAGAAAAGTGAAAAGATTCCCGGCCCCGGTCACAGACTGTAAAATGCAGGGCAATTTAGAATAATTCACTTTTTACTTCATTAACTATTTACTTATTTCTTTTCTCTTTTACTCTTACTTACTTACTTACTTACTTACTTTTCTTACTTTGAATTAGCGAACAGTTCTTAATTTTATATCTCCATTTGTATTATCTTAATGGATGCAAAATCCAATTGATTTACGACTAATCATTATCAATTACCATTATCAATTAGAATTATAAGAAAATATATGTGTATATGTAAACCCCAGAAAAGTTTAAACTCCAGAACAGAAATTTTTATACGTAGATAAGATATCGAGCCCGGGTCTATTTCTTATGCACATATCCTATCCCTATCCCTATATAGGATCATCCGTGCTTTAATATTTCATTGAATATGAATATGAATAGAAGATAGACATTATGATAGAGTGCGACCGAACCTATGTTGCACCAAGTTCAATTATGATAAAAGATGTGATATACGGATAGCTAGACAGCTATATCGGCATTTACTTCCTAAAGATTACTCCTATGACTATATACGTACGCAATTCCATTGTATTTTATGTATTTTAGAAATTATACTACCAAAGATTTGCGAATTCCTTTTTGAACATTGAATTGTGTGTGCTAAAAAAAGAGAAACTCTATGCTGTTTTCTTCTGTTTTTATCTTATTCATAGAGAGCAGATTAAATCCTTAATTCATTGATTTTTTATTTTTTTGTACCCTGATCATAATATCATAATAAAAGAATTAGGTATAAATTGGATCAATTTTGATATCCGATAAAAGACTCCATCAGCCTAAGTGACAGAATTTTTCCCGAATGCTTTATCAATTTCCATTTCTTTCTATTTGTACTTGGCTCAAGCTCAAATTCGAACTTGCATCGAAAATGCCCTCCATTTCTCTGTCTTGCTTCCGTTCATATGTATGATATATATGGATGGAGTTGACTAAATTTTTATGTGATTCAGTAAACAGAATATCCATTCCATCATTGCTAGATCAATCGGTAGGGTTCGATGAATAGTGAGCCAAGCCAATAATAATAATGGGATTTTTTCAATAAAGAGGAAACTTCAGATTAAGATGGTACAGAATGGAAATGAGGGAATATCCACAATACCTGGATTTAGTCAGATACAATTTGAGGGATTTTGTAGGTTCATTAATCAGGGCTTGACGGAAGAATTTCATAAGTTTCAAAAAATTGAAGATAGAGATCAAGAAATTGAATTTCAATTATTTGTGGAAACATATCAATTGGTAGAGCCCTTGATAAAAGAAAGAGATGCTGTGTATGAATCACTCACATATTCTTCTGAATTATATGTACCCGCGGTCTTAATTTGGAAAACCGGTAGAAATATGCAAGAACAAACCGTTTTTATTGGAAACATCCCTATAATGAATTCTTTTGGAACCTCTATAGTAAATGGAATATACCGAATTGTGATAAACCAAATATTGCAAAGTCCCGGTATTTACTACCGTTCAGAATTGGAACATAACGGAATTTCTGTCTATACCAGTACTATAATATCGGATTGGGGGGGAAGGTCGGAATTAGAAATTGATAGAAAAGCAAGGATATGGGCCCGTGTAAGTAGAAAACAAAAAATATCTATTCTAGTTCTATCATCAGCTATGGGTTCGAATATAAGAGAAATTCTAGATAATGTTCGTTACCCTGAAATTTTCTTGTCTTTCTCGAATGATAAAGAGAAAAAAAAGATTGGGTCAAAAGAAAATGCTATTTTGGAGTTTTATCAACAATTTGCCTGTGTAGGGGGAGATCCGGTATTTTCTGAGTCCTTATGCAAGGAATTACAAAAGAAATTTTTTCAACAAAGATGTGAATTAGGAAAGATTGGTCGACGAAATATGAACCGGAGACTGAATCTTGATATACCCCAAAACAATACATTTTTGTTACCACGAGATCTATTGGCTGCTGTGGATCATTTGATTGGAATGAAATTGGGAATGGGTACACTTGACGATATGAATCACTTGAAAAATAAACGTATTCGTTCTGTAGCAGATCTATTACAGGATCAATTTGGATTGGCTCTTGTTCGTTTAGAAAATACGGTTCGAGGAACTATATGTGGAGCAATCAGGCATAAATTGATACCGACTCCTCAAAATTTGGTAAATTCAACTTCATTAACAACTACTTATGAATCGTTTTTTGGCCTACACCCTTTATCTCAAGTTTTGGATCAAACTAATCCGTTGACACAAATTGTTCATGGGCGAAAATGGAGTTATTTGGGCCCTGGAGGATTGACGGGGCGAACTGCTAGTTTTCGGATACGAGATATCCACCCGAGTCACTATGGACGTATTTGTCCTATTGACACGTCCGAAGGAATCAATGTTGGACTTATTGGATCATTAGCTATTCATGTGAAGGTTGGTTATTGGGGATCTATAGAGAGTCCGTTTTATGAATTATCTGATAGATCAAAAGAGGCACAGATGGTTTATTTATCACCAAATAGAGATGAATATTATATGGTAGCAGCAGGAAATTCTTTGGCCTTGAATCGGGGTATTCAAGAACAACAGGTTGTTCCAGCTCGATATCGTCAAGAATTCTTAACTATTGCATGGGAAGAGATTCATCTTAGAAGCATTTTTCCCTTCCAATATTTTTCTATTGGAGCTTCTCTCATTCCTTTTATCGAGCATAATGATGCGAATCGAGCTTTAATGAGTTCTAATATGCAGCGCCAAGCAGTTCCCCTTTCTCGGTCCGAGAAGTGCATTGTTGGAACTGGGTTGGAAGGCCAAACGGCTCTAGATTCGGGGATTTCAGCTATAGCCGAACGCAAGGGAAAAATAATTTATACTGATACTCAAAAGATCCTTTTCTCAAGTAATGGGAATACTCTAAGTATCCCATTAGTTATGTATCAACGTTCTAACAAAAATACTTGTATGCATCAAAAAACTCAGGTTCAGCAGGGTAAATACATTAAAAAGGGACAAATTCTAGCGGGCGGTGCGGCTACAGCTGGTGGGGAACTCGCTTTAGGAAAAAATGTATTAGTAGCTTATATGCCATGGGAAGGTTACAATTTTGAAGACGCAGTACTAATTAGCGAACGTTTGGTCTATGAAGATATTTATACTTCTTTTCACATCCGAAAATATGAAATTAAGACTCATGTAACAAGCCAAGGTCCTGAAAGAATCACTAAGGAGATTCCGCATTTAGAGGCTCGTTTACTCCGAAATTTAGACAAAAATGGAATTGTGATGCTTGGATCTTGGGTAGAAACAGGTGATATCTTAGTAGGTAAATTAACACCTCAGACAGCGAGCGAATCGTCATATGCCCCGGAGGATAGATTATTACGAGCTATACTTGGCATTCAGGTATCCACTTCAAAAGAAACTTCTCTAAGACTATCTATAGGGGGAAGGGGTCGAGTTATTGATGTGAGATGGATCCATAGGAAGGGGGTTTCTAATTATAATCCAGAAAGGATTCGTGTATATATTTCACAGAAACGTGAAATCAAAGTAGGTGATAAAGTAGCTGGAAGGCATGGGAATAAGGGTATAATTTCTAAGATTTTGTCTAGACAAGATATGCCCTATTTACAAGATGGAACGCCCGTTGATATGGTATTCAACCCATTAGGAGTCCCCTCACGAATGAATGTGGGACAGATATTTGAATGTTCGCTCGGGTTAGCGGGGGATCTGCTAAAGAAACATTATCGAATAGGGCCCTTTGATGAGAGATATGAGCAAGAGGCCTCAAGAAAACTAGTGTTTTCTGAATTATATGAAGCCAGTAAGCAAACAAAAAATCCATGGGTATTTGAACCCGAATATCCGGGAAAAAGCAGAATATTTGATGGAAGAACAGGAGATCTTTTTGAACAACCTGTTCTAATAGGAAAGTCTTATATCCTAAAATTAATTCATCAAGTTGATGATAAAATCCATGGACGTTCCAGTGGGCATTACGCACTTGTTACACAACAACCCCTTAGAGGGAGGGCCAAACAAGGGGGACAAAGAGTAGGAGAAATGGAAGTTTGGGCTCTAGAGGGATTTGGTGTTGCTCATATTTTACAAGAGATGCTTACTTATAAATCTGATCATATTAGAGCTCGTCAAGAAGTACTTGGTGCTACGATTATTGGAGCAACAGTACCTAAACCAGAGGGTGCTCCAGAATCTTTTCGATTGCTCGTTCGAGAACTACGATCTTTGTCCCTGGAACTGAATCATTTCCTTGTATCTGAAAAGAACTTCCAGATGAATAGGAAGGAAGCTTGATCTCAATGAATCATAATTTCTATTCTATGATCGACCAGTATAAACATCAACAACTTCGAATTGGACCAGTTTCCCCTCAACAAATCAGGGCTTGGGCAAAAAAAATTCTACCCAATGGAGAGATAGTTGGAGAGGTGACAAAACCCTATACTTTTCATTATAAAACTAATAAACCGGAGAAAGATGGATTGTTTTGTGAAAGAATTTCTGGACCCATAAAAAGTGGGATTTGTGCTTGTGGAAATTACCGAGGGATTGGAGCTGAAAAAGAAGACCCGAAATATTGTGAAGAATGCGGGGTGGAATTTGTTGATTCTCGGATACGAAGGTACCAAATGGGATACATCAAACTGACATGTCCAGTGACTCATGTGTGGTATTTGAAACGTCTTCCTAGTTATATTGCGAATCTTTTAGATAAGCCCCTTAGGGAATTAGAGGGCCTAGTATATTGCGATGTGTGATTTGATCGAAATTTTCATTTGACAGATTTGGACTGATAAACTGTCATCCCATTTAATCTGATTGGGATGCCCCCGGCTCTGACATGTATCTTGGGAGGAGGAACATGAAGCTCAGAATTATGGGTGCATTCAAGACTTAAAAATGGAAGAAAAGGGGAATTGATCCATGGTCGATTCCGTAACAGATAATATAGGAATAGTTAGTTATACCTCGTGAAAAAAGACTTTTTGTGGAATTAGACATTTCTTTGAGAAAGAAATTCTGTTCAGGCAAGCACAAGTGAATATGACATGGCATGGTTACGGGAGCTTATTTATCGCATATATGCTTCAAGGGATATCATGGCACATAACCATCGAGGTGAGTAGAGACCTAAAAAAGATCGAATGTAACAATACAATATATAGACAAAGAAATCCTTTACGAGTCCCAAAATATTCCTTTCAGGGGATTCATAATTTGAGGGGAAGTAGACTACTCAAGAACTTCACATTTCCTTTTTTTCATAAACATAAAAGAAACATAAAAGAAAGTAAAAAAGGTTAGAGTGAAAATCAAAAATAAAATAAGATAATAATGAATCAATGAAAGGTTGGTTCTTACTGGGAACTTGAGTAAAGAGTAGCTTTTTGTAGGGTTTTCTCGAACAAAGTTGAAAAAGAAGAAGAACCCCTTATCTTTATTTGGTGTAACTACTTGAGCCGGATGAGAGGAAACCTTCACGTCCGATTGTGAGGGGGGGAATCCAATAATATAGGAACCTATCTCAATTTTTCTTTTGCTAGGTCCATAACTAAAAAACCTACTTTCTTACGATTACGAGGTTCATTCGAATATGAAATCCAATCCTGGAAATACAGCATCCCACTCTTTTTTACTACTCAAGGTTTCGAGACATTTCGAAACCGAGAAATCTCTACGGGAGCAGGTGCTATCAGAGAACAATTA